GTAAAATAAATTTTTCTCATTATAGAACACGATATTCTCTAGTAGGAATACTAAATTAGGAAAAATAAATAGGTATGAATAGAGGAAAAGAGGGGGAAAGAGTAGAGAATTTTTTATACAAAGCTATATATGAGTCATCCACACCCTCTTTTTTTGTATTTCATTAATTTAATTTCGTTTGATTAACACTAAGTTCCGTAAAAACCCCTGCCTTCTTTGAAATATCATGAACAGTTCCTGTAGGTTGAGCGCCTTTTTTAAGGAAATATAAAATAGCAGGAACATTTAAATAGGTTTGATTATTTATCGGATCATAAAAACCCACTTTCTGAAGATCCCTTCCTTCTCTTCGGGATCGAACATCAATTGCAACGATTCGATAAACGGCTCATTGGGATAGATGTAGATGAATACTACCCCCCCCCTAGAAACGTATAAGAGGGTTTCTCCTCATACGGCTCGAGAAAAAAATGATTATGATTAGAAATGAGTTTCTGTCTATGTATAAAATTAGAATGTCAAATAGATTCATAAAAGACCAAATCAATTAGGCATTTAAGTCCTAAATCCTTTTTTCTTCTTTTCTTTTTGGAAAAAGAAAAAAAAAGCATTCATACTCTCATAACTCAAGTTGGATAAGTCTCAAATAGGTCAACAGAAAACCCTTAGGCATTTCATTTATTGAGTAGTCTCTAACCCCCCTTTTGTTTGTCTCCTTTAGAATCGATTTTGATTCTTCATTGTGATCTAGTTGTTGAGACAATTGAAAACAAAACGGTATTCCCTTGTTCCAGGATCCTTTATCCTTGCTTTGAATCATTGGGTTTAGACATTACTTCGGCGATTTTTAATCATTTTAAAAATGGCAGCAACAAGCCCTTTTTTATTTATGATTTCTTTCTATCAAAAAATCATACGAACGCTTGATTCACACATCATACACTTTAGATCGAAAGAGTTTTCGCAATTTCAACAAATTTTCCTTGTGGATTTGAAAAATTGCTTGAAATGGATCCCTTCAATTTCTACATCGAAAAAAATATACTTACGAAGTTGTTCCAACTTATTGATTGGCACTAACCCTAGATCCTTACCCCTTGAGAAAGGAATAAATACTTTCTCCTCGAGCTCCATCCTGTACTATTTTTTACATTAGAACCCAAGAAAAATCAGGGTTCTAGTAGAAGAGAACAAAGAATGTCGAGCCAAGAGCACCTTTATTCCTGTATAAAGTAAAGTGGTGGATGTAAAAATCCACAGCAGATCATGTCCTTCAATTCAAGTCGCACGTTGCTTTCTACCACATCGTTTCAAACGAAGTTTTACCATAACATTCCTCTAGTTTGGAACTAGTATGTAATTGATTCAATTATGCAATCATGAATAGTCATTGTTTGATCGGTACATAGTAATCTATACTTTTTCCCTCTATTTGTATATGAAATATGAACGGGATGGAGAATTTATGAAGAAAAAGTCTCAGTAAGAATTCAAATAAATTCCATATTTTATTGTCTAAATGCAATGCCTATTTCATTGTATGAATGAAAAATACATATTTATATCAATAAATAGATTTAACTATTTATTTAATAATATATATATTTTTGAATTCCAACTCTTGTAACCTATGTTTCCACCTTAACCGGATCACAGGTAGATGTTATTTGAACTCGATTCAAGTGGTGAAAAAGAAATCTTTCTTCCCCCTGAATCCTGAAAAATTAGAAACAAGAATCACATTCTCTCCAATATTTTACTCTTAAACAGAAGGTTGTTCAAAAAGAATAATATTTATTCTATGCTCTGGGACGGAAGGATTCGAACCTCCGAATAGCGGGACCAAAACCCGTTGCCTTACCGCTTGGCTACGCCCCATTTAGATTTCTATTCAACACTAATAAAGACTAATATTGTTAGTGGTTGTTCGTCAATTCCAGCCCAAATATCTATGAAATAGATTAGATTGGTGTTAGGATTTTGACACGTGTAGATATAAAATGAAACCGAATTTATTGATCATTACATATAATTCAATTAAGATATTGTATGAAAGTATAATTTATTCTATTCTCTTGTGAGAATGGAAGGATTTTTGATTGGGTGAGTTCAAAGAAGTATTTTTACTCTACCTTACTTTCCTTTCTTCATTTGGACCTTATATCAATAACATATTAATAACTCAATCAAAATCAAATTATCTACAAGAACAAAATATTTGTTATGCTTAATATATTTAAATTGATCTGTATCTGTTTTAATTCTGCCCTTTTTTCGAGTAGTTTTTTATTCGCCAAATTGCCCGAGGCCTACGCTTTTTTGAATCCAATCGTAGACGTTATGCCAGTAATACCTGTTCTCTTTTTTCTCTTAGCCTTTGTTTGGCAAGCTGCTGTAAGTTTTCGATGAGATCCTTAATACTGTCCTAGAAAAATTCATGATTTATTCGAGAAAAAAATTTTAACAATTGAGAAGATCAAATAAGTCTTACAGTATGAAC